TTGTCACTAAGAAACTGAAAGAAACCTCAGAAACGGAAGAAAGGGGAGAAAGTGAGGAAGAAAGCGATGTAGAAACAACTTCCGAAACGAAGGAGACTAAACAGGAACAAGAGGGATCCACCGAAGAAGACCCTTCCCTTTGTTCGGAAGAAAAGGAGGATCCGGACAAAATAGATGAAACGGAAGAGATCCGAGTGAATGGAAAGGAAAAAACAAAGGATGAATTCCACTTTCACTTTAAAGAGACATGCTATAAAGATAGCCCTGTTCACGAAGATTCTTATCTTGATACCTATCAAGGTAATTGGGAATTGGGAAGACTTAAAGAAGAGAAAAATGAAAAGACTTTTTTCTGGTTTGAAAAACCTTTTCTTACTTTTCTTCTTTAAAATTTATTTATTTTATTATAAATAAATAAATTAATAAAAATATTGATACATAAGATAAATACAAGAATAGATAAGAGGAGATTCGTCCACCTCCCATATATTTAATCCCTTCCCCTATAAAAAAACTTGCAACACCAACACCATTTGTAATTCCATCAATTATACGTCTATCAAAAAACTGAGTTAGTTCGGTTAATCCTCTTATCCCCACGGTAAAAACTCTAGTATAAAAAATATCTATGTAACCACGATTATATGACCAATTGTATATCACATTTTTTATTCGGTCCACAAGAATTCTTTTAGGACCCCCTTTTACAAATGAATTGATTAAATCCAAATTCTGGAAAAATGAATAAGCGGATCCATATAAAATATATGCTATGAATAGTCCGAAAGTTGCTATACTTACTGAAAAAATTGCATTTGTAAAAAATTCATCCAAATTTACAGAATAATTAGAACTTGAATGTAAAAGATTTGTTGATGGGGTTAACCATTTTGATAATATATCAAAATTTATTACTCCTTGATCAAAAGAAATTCCTATTGATCCAACCAACAAAGTAAATAGTACTAATACAAGAAGAGGAAATAGCATAGTATTGTCCGATTCGTGAGGATACATGGAAGTGTATTTATTTCCAAAGTAAGTACTAAAGTATCGTATCCTATTTCTTACATTATTATCAATTTTTGATCTATCTTTTGCAAAAAAAGAAATCTTTTTATCCATTGTTGATAAAAGTAAATTTGGATTGACTCCTCTTGGAGTTCCTTTTCCCCATAGAGATATGGAATAGAACGAACCATTTTTTGTGCTACTGTAATTTTGAAAATGAACGCGCAAATACCCATCAAAGGTAAGTAAATATACCCGAAGCATATAAAATGCGGTTAATCCTGCTGTGAAATAAGCTATCACTGCGCAAATTGGTGAATACAACCAACTATCATTAAGAATGTCATCTTTGGACCAAAAACAAGCAAGAGGTGGAATACCACAAAGAGAAAGTGTACCCAATAAAAAAGTAGTTCTTGTAATTGGAACATATCTTGTTAAACCACCCATAAGAACCATATTCTGACTTTTATCTGGTGAATATCCAACAATAGGTTCCATTGAATGAATAATGGATCCGGATCCCAAAAACAATAAAGCTTTTGAATAGGCATGAGTGATCAAATGGAATAAAGCAGCTCGATAAGAACCTATACCTAGAGCTAACATAATATAACCCAATTGCGACATTGTAGAATAGGCTAGGCTTTTTTTAATGTCTCTTTGAGCAAGGGCCAAAGTAGCCCCTAATAATAGTGTTATTACACCTATTAAAGAAATGAAATTCATTATATAAGGTATGACTATGAAAAGAGGAAGAAGCCGAGCTACAAGAAAAATTCCTGCTGCTACCATAGTAGCAGCGTGTATAAGAGCCGAAATAGGAGTGGGTCCTTCCATAGCATCAGGTAACCATACGTGAAGGGGGAATTGTGCGGATTTAGCAACTGCACCGACGAATAATAAGGAAGCACACAAAGTAGCAAATAAGGAATTGACCCCATTATTCTGGATTAAGTTATTAGTTATTTCGAGCAAATCCCTAAATTCTAAACTACCTGTTATCCAATAAAAACCTAAGATTCCTAACAATAAACCAAAATCCCCTACACGATTAGTTACAAAAGCTTTTTGACAAGCACTTGCTGCAATTGGTCGTGTGAACCAAAACCCTATTAATAAATAAGAACACATTCCCACTAGTTCCCAAAAAATATAAATTTGTATCAAATTGGAACTAGTAACTAATCCCAGCATAGAAGTATTAAAAAAACTCATATAAGCAAAAAATCTCAAATATCCTTGATCGTGATACATATACTTGTCACTATAAATAAGTACCATGATTCCAACAGTAGTAATTAGTATTGACATAATAGAAGTAAGCGGATCAATCAAGTATCCAAACTCTAAGGAAAAATCATTATTGATGGTCCAAGACCATAGATATTGATAGATAAAACTTCCATTTATTTGTTGAATAGACAGATTGGCCGAAAACACCATAGCTATACTTAAGAGTAAAACACTAGGAAAAGCCCATATGCGACGAATATCTTTTGTTGCTGTCGGAATAAGTAGAAGTCCAAATCCTATTGACATAGTAACTGGAAGTGGAAGAAAAGGTATTATCCACGCATATTGATATGTATGTTCCATAAGAAAAGAAACTCTTTTTTCTTATAATTGCAAATTGTTCTCGATTCACCAATTCTTATCTTTTTTATCCTTTTAGAAAGGAACAATAATAAAAGAAATCAACAAAAAAAAATACCTAGGTTTTCTAATTCATTTTGGGGGTGGAGTAATTACCTAACTTGTTGTGTAACTGATTGATTGGATTGAAATTCAATAAAGAAAACTTATGTTTATCGGAAATCTTATGATACTCCTGACTTCATATATAACTGAAATAAAAAATTACTTAGGTTACCTAAGTAATGGAATGTCTTGTTTAACAGATTAAGTACTAGTTCTAATTTAGTTCTAATTGGAATTTGAATTATGGACATAGCACTCTGGACTTAATGAATTTCAATTTTCCCTTATTTTCTTCTATTCTTTTTTTCCTCATGTCATTTATATATGTGATGTGTGATGCGCGCGCATACATGTATATGTGATATATATATCACATATACATGTATATATAAATATATTTGTATTATATATAGATATTTGTATGTTTATTATATATTTATATGTTAAAATAAAAAAATAATGTATATTAAAAAGAGTATATTAAAAAAATTATCCACATACACGAAATAAGTATAGATAATAACTAAAAGGAACGATCCATATTGAAGAATACATGTCTTTCACATACAACGATAAAAGGAGGAACCCCCAATTTTTTGA